AAACATTAAAAAGAAGAAATGCTCGATTAATCTGTAAATTACCCCTGTTTTTGAAATTTTTCATTGAAAGAGTATACACAGATATATTTTTATCTATCATTCATATTCCCAGAATGAATACAGAATTTTTACTTGAATCAACAAAAAAAATTATTGATAAATCCCTATCCAATAATCAAAGAAAGCAAGACCTAATTAATAAAAAAAAGAAAAATCCAATTCCGTTTATTTCGACTATCAAAAAGTCACTTGAGAACATTAGGGATATTAAAATAAATTCACATATTTTTTATGACTTATCCTATGTGTCACAAGCATATGTATTTTACAAATTATCACAAATTCAAGTTAGTAATTTGCAGAAATTAAGATCTGTTCTTCAATATCAAGGAATCTCTTTTTTTCTGAAGCCTGAAATAAAGGATTCTTTGGAAAAACAAGGAGTGGTTCATTCAAAATTAGGTGATAAGAAACTTACGAGTTATGAAATGAATCAATGGAAAAACTGGTTAAGAGGATATTATACATACGATTTATCGCGGATCAGATGGTCTAGATTAAGACCCGAAAAATGGCGAAATACGACTCATCAGCGTTGTATAGCTAAAAAGGAAAATTTAAGCAAATGCAATTCATATGAAAAAGACCAATTAAGTGATTCCAAAAAACAAAAAAAAATGGAAGTATACACATTATCGAATTTATCGAATCAAAAAGAGAATTTTCAAAAATACTATAGATATGATCTTTTAGCATATAAATTTCTTAACTCCGAAAAATGCCCTTTTTATAGATCCCCCTTTCAAGGAAATAAGAACCAAGAGCTTTCTTATAATACGCACAAAGACCCACTTTATGATGTGCTGAGGAACCTCCCTATCCACAATTATGTGGATATCCTATCTATGGAAAAAACGGCGAATAGAAAATATTTGGATTGGAAAATTTTCCATTTTGATCTTAGACAAAAAGTGGATATTGAGGCCTGGATCACGATCGATGCCAATAGGAATCAAAATATTCAACTGGGTACTACTAATTCTCAAAAAATTTCTAAAAAAGATCTTTTTTATCTTATGATTCCAGAAATCAATCCACTAAACTCACACAAAGTTTTTGTTGATTGGATGGGAATGAATGAAAAAATGCTAAAACGTCCCATATCGAATCTGGAAGTTTGGTTCTTACCAGAGTTTGTGTTACTTTATAATGCATATAAAACGAAACCTTGGTTTATACCAAACAAATTACTTCTTTTAAATCTAAATATAAATGAAAATAGTAGTGAAAATAAAAAGATCAATGAAAAACAAAAAGTAAGTTTTTTGATACCATCAAATAAAAAGCAACGAAATCAAGAAGAACCCACAAACCGAGGAGATTTTGGATCCGTTCTCTCACAACAAAAATATATTGAAGAAAATTATGCAAGATCAGACATGAAAAAAAGGAAAAAGAAAAAACAATACAAAAGTAACCTCGATTTCTTCCTGAAACGTTATTTACTTTTTCAATTGAGATGGGACGATACTTTGAACCAAAGAATGATGAATAATATCAAGGTATATTGTTTCCTGTTTAGACTGATAGAACCAATAAAAATTACTATATCCTCGATTCAAAAGAGAGAAATTAGTTTGGATATAATGCCGATTGAGAAGAGTTTAACTCTTACAGAATTGATCAAAGGGGGAATATTGATTATAGAACCCATCCGTTTGTCTGGAAAAAACGACGGACAATTTATTATGTATCAAACCATAAGTATTTCGTTGGTTCATAAGAGTAAGTACCAAACAAATCAAAAATACCAAGAACAAAGATATGTTTCTAAGAATCATTTGGATTTCTTTGTTCCTGAAAATATTTTATCGTTTAGACGTCGTATAAAATTGAGAATTCTAATTTCTTTCAATTCAAAGCATCAAAATGGTGTAGATAGAAATCTAGTATTTTGCAACGGAAAGAACATAAAAAACAGCAGCCAAGCTTCGCCTGACAATAATGGTCTTGATAAAGAGAAAAATCAATTAATGAAATTAAAGCTCTTCCTTTGGCCTAATTATCGATTAGAAGATTTAGCCTGTATGAATCGTTATTGGTTTAATACCAATAACGGCAGTCGTTTCAGTATGTTAAGGATACATCGGTATCCACGATTGAAAATTCGTGGATAATAAGCTTTATTATTTATATATATCATACCTTATCTTATATTATAGGGTATATATAGGGTATATATATAGGGTAGATGAAAGCAAAGAAATACACGGACCCCACATTCTTGGCTTCCATCCATATATTCAATATGAAATGAATAATGTAGGAATTAGATCTTGAAATGAATCAACAGAACTTTTTGCATTTTAGACCTAAATCCTTCAATGCGAAAAGGTAGTAATCCTTTTCTATCTCAATCCAATTCTAAATTGGATTGATTTGAATTCAGAAAATCGGGAGTTCATAAAGAAATTGGAATTCGATTTTTGTATATACCACATTCAAATTAATGACATTATTATTACTGATCGATAAAATCCATATCTGTCAAAAGGAAAGGGGAGTTTTGTATGGTAAAAAATTCATTCATTTCGGTTATTTCTCAAAAAGAAAACGCAGAAAACAGAGGATCTGTTGAATTTCAAGTATTCACTTTCACCACTAAGATAAGGAGACTTACTTCGCATTTGGAATTCCACAAAAAAGACTCTTCATCCCAGAGAGGTTTGCGGAAAATTTTGGGAAAACGTCAACGACTGCTGGCCTATTTGTCAAAAAAAAATAGAGGACGTTATAAACAATTAATTGGCGAGTTAGATATTCGAGAGATAAAAACTCGTTAATTTGAAGCCTAATACCATTTGAACTATTCGTTTCAATTTTGACGAACTCTTCTTTTTACGTTCAGCAATGCATGGAAGAATGACTCGGGAAAAAACTTATGATTGCACCAACTACAAGAAAAGACCTGATGATAGTAAATATGGGCCCTCACCACCCATCAATGCACGGCGTTCTTCGCCTGATCGTTACTCTCGATGGTGAAGATGTTATCGACTGTGAACCAATATTGGGTTATTTACATAGAGGGATGGAGAAAATTGCGGAAAATCGAACAATTATACAATACCTGCCTTATGTAACACGTTGGGATTATTTAGCTACTATGTTCACAGAAGCAATAACCGTAAACGGACCCGAACAGCTATGCAATATTCAAGTACCTAAAAGGGCTAGCTATATCAGAGCTATTATGTTGGAGTTGAGTCGTATCGCTTCTCATTTGTTATGGCTTGGCCCTTTTATGGCAGATATTGGGGCACAGACCCCTTTCTTCTATATTTTTCGAGAACGAGAATTGATATATGACCTATTCGAAGCTGCTACCGGTATGCGCATGATGCATAATTATTTTCGTATCGGAGGAGTAGCTGCTGATCTACCTCATGGTTGGATAGATAAATGTTTGGAGTTTTGCGATTATTTTTTAACCGCCGTTGCTGAATATCAAAAGCTTATTACACGGAATCCTATTTTTTTAGAACGAGTTGAAGGCATAGGCATTATTCGCGCAGAAGAAGCACTAAATTGGGGTTTATCGGGACCAATGCTACGAGCTTCCGGAATACAGTGGGATCTTCGTAAAGTTGATCGTTATGAGTGTTACGACGAATTTGATTGGGAGGTTCACTGGCAAACAGAAGGGGATTCGTTAGCTCGTTATTTAGTACGAATGAGTGAGATGACAGAATCCATAAAAATTCTTCAACAGGCCTTGGAGGGAATTCCAGGAGGGCCGTATGAAAATTTAGAAATACGACGCTTTGATAGAATAAAAAAACCTGAATGGAATGATTTTGAATATCGATTTATTAGTAAAAAACCTTCTCCAACGTTTGAATTGTCCAAGCAAGAACTTTATGTAAGAGTCGAAGCACCAAAAGGAGAATTGGGAATTTTTCTGATAGGAGATCAGAGTGTTTTTCCTTGGAGATGGAAAATTCGACCACCGGGTTTTATCCACTTGCAAATTCTTCCGCAGTTAGTTAAAAGAATGAAATTGGCTGATATTATGACGATACTAGGTAGCATAGATATCATTATGGGAGAAGTCGACCGTTGAAATGATAATTGATACAACAGAAATACAAGCTATCAAGTATTTTTCCAGATTAGAATCCTTAAAAGAAGTCTATGGGATCATATTGATGCTTGTCCCTATTTTGACTCTTGTATTAGGAATCACACTAGGTGTACTAGTAATTGTTTGGTTAGAAAGAGAAATATCTGCAGGAATACAACAACGTATTGGACCCGAATATGCTGGGCCTTTGGGAATTCTTCAAGCTCTAGCAGATGGCACAAAACTACTTTTCAAAGAGAATCTTCTTCCATCTAGAGGAGATACTCGTTTATTCAATATCGGACCATCCATAGCAGTGATATCCATTTTACTAAGTTATTCAGTAATTCCTTTTAGTTATCGCCTTATTCTAGCCGATCTTAGTATCGGTGTTTTTTTATGGATCGCCATTTCAAGCCTTGCTCCCGTTGGACTTCTTATGTCAGGATATGGATCAAATAATAAATATTCCTTTTTAGGTGGATTAAGGGCTGCTGCTCAATCAATTAGTTATGAAATACCATTAACTCTATGTGTATTATCAATATCTCTACGTGTGATTCGGCGAGACATAAAATTTCCCCTATTTCTTTCGAGCAAGAAAGTTAAATGAGTTGAATGTCTATTTTTGATTTTTTGATTCAGCATTGGGGTTGATAAACTAAACCAGATAGTTAGATGAGTGAAATAAAACGGCTTCCTAATTTGCTGTTAAAGGAATTGAACCTCATTTCCTATGTACAAGAATGAAGTCAAAGTAAACAGTATTGGCTGCTTATGTTTACTTTACCCCAAGAATTAGATTGGTTCATTAGTCATCGCGGCTTGAAGCGGGTTCAAAAGATCAACTCCATGAGGTTTTGACTACCTATTACCA